GACGACACCCTAATTGTAGAAGAGAAAGAATCAAAAAATGTGAATAATTATATATATTATCTTCATTCGATTTTCGATTCCTAATCAAGAAACCTCTATTAACAAGATAAAAGAACGACCTCTTCTTTCTGTGAAATTAGTCAAATAAAACAAATCTCACGTTCCCTTCTTAATACTTAATATATATATGTATATAATTACAATTCAAAAAAAAAATAACTTTTTGCATCTTTTTGAGATTTTCCGAGAATTCATACCTCTTGGATCAGATTCATTAGAATCCTTTGGAAATTTTCTTTTAAAGTTATTAAAACTTTATTCTTTCTATTTACTATTCTTTTTTATTTTTCTTTTTTATTTTTTGAATAATTAGAAGACAAAAAAATAAGAAAAGATGAAGAATAATAAAGTTGATTAGCATATATTATATGTAGAAAGTCTATTTTTTTTAGTTCGACATTTTTTGCACTTATTACGTTATTATATTAATAATTAATTATTAATAGAATAACAAAAAAAAAATAGAAAAAACAGGGACAATACAATTTCAATTTATAGTAAATCGAGGTACCCATTTTATGACAACTATCAACTTTCCATCTATTTTTGTTCCTTTAGTAGGCCTAGTATTTCCAGCAATTGCAATGGCTTCTTTATTTCTTCACGTTCAAAAAAACAAGATTGTTTAGATCTTGTAGGCTAAATCGAATTTTTCAAGACTTAGATTTGAATTATAACACGGATATCGATTTATCAAAACGGTATACCATGTGATTTCTTCCGAACATAAATGAAAAACCCCTTACACATGTGGAAACATGATATAGGGGTAGATTTTATTATATTCGATCTAACTAATTTAAATAAATTAAAATAAAGATTCACACCAGAATAGTACTAGTTGATGAGAGTTACATCGGAAACAAAAAGAGTAAGGAAAATCCTATTTTTGGTATTTTTTTTAATTCAAATTAAATGCAACCAGATCTAGTATGAATTGGCGATCAGAACGTATATGGATAGAACTTAGAACGGGATCTCGAAAAATAAGTAATTTTTGCTGGGCATTTATCCTTTTTTTAGGTTCATTAGGCTTCTTATTAGTTGGAATTTCCAGCTATCTTGGTAGGAATTTGATATCTTTATTTCCCCCACAGCAAATAATTTTTTTTCCGCAAGGGATTGTGATGTCTTTCTATGGGATCGCAGGCCTCTTTATTAGCTCCTATTTGTGGTGTACAATTTTGTGGAATGTAGGTAGTGGTTATGATCGATTCGATAGAAAAGAAGGAATAGTATGTATTTTTCGTTGGGGATTTCCTGGAAAAAATCGTCGCATCTTCCTTCGATTTCTTATAAAAGATATTCAGTCTATTCGAATAGAACTTAAAGAGAGTATTTATACTCGTCGTGTCCTTTATCTGGAAATCAGAGGTCAGGGGGCCATTCCCTTGACTCGTACTGATGAGAATTTGACTCCACGAGAAATTGAACAAAAAGCTGCCGAATTGGCCTATTTCTTGCGTGTACCGATTGAAGTATTTTGAAATGAACTCTTTCTTATTCTTAACTTGGAGTAAAATAAAAACTCTATAATCCTAATAATCCTATTTTTCTACGGCATACCTTAAACGAAGTGGAAATTTCATCCGAATACCTATTCGGGTCAAAGCAGACATATACAGAACAACCAAAAAGGAAAACTATTTTTGTCTATAAATTTGTTTACAAAAAGAAGTCTTTTATTCGTATGAAAATCTACTCAACTCAATTCAGTAAAAAATATAAAAAATAAAATAGAAATAAATAAATTTTTTTAAGCTGAGTATTTGGAATTGATAGGTTAGATACAATACAAAAAAATCATGTAAATTTATTTTATTCTCTTTTTTAGCAATCTTTCGTTTTATCCTTTCTTTTGTTCTCTGTAATGATCAAACAATCGGATGGATTTCTTATATCTTCTAATTAGAACGATATTTAAATTTCAAATTCTCCAAATTCTGTCTTGTTTTGCCACCCCCTTTGATCATCACATTCAGATCCTCAATTCTTTATTTTGTGCTATGGGTAAGGTGTGAAATTTTTCTAAATATTGGATATTTTTGTAGAAGCTGAGTTCTCTTGTCTTGAAATCCAAATAATATTCATTAATTGAAGTGGCTCTGCCACGTATTCATCGAAAGAAATGAAGGAATTGTTTCGAATTTGATCACTTGCTCTATCTGGAAACATTATATTTTTTTTTTATTTCGTCAGTCGAATTCGAAATAGACTCTTTTTCTATTTTTGGATTCTTTCAAGATTCAAAGACTAATTATAAAATTATAAAAAAAAAAATAACGAATAGATTCATGGATTCGATACTTTGTAAAAGAACTCATGTTTGATAGAAGTAAAGTATTAGATCGCATAGAGTCGACGAACGCGATGGGTTCGTTAATAATTTTTAGATGAAAAAAAATGGAAAAAAAGAAAGCATTTATTCCTTTTCTATATC